TGACAAACAAGCAATACCAATATTATTGTTTCTTGGTGTCGATTCGAAATTGAAATGGGGCGTGGCCAAGTGGTAAGGCAACGGGTTTTGGTCCCGCTATTCGGAGGTTCGAATCCTTCCGTCCCAGCGTAGATCCATTTTTTATGCTCCATTATTCCCCTAGAAAGAAATGGGGGGCGGATAGGAGTTAATCCCTATATAATTTATAATTTAATTATCTGTGTCTCTTCTAATTTCATTAACAAACGATCAAGTTCCATATTATAAAGTTGGAAATCGATCTAACAATTGAGGCAGGGGCGATTTATCCTATCCCTTTTATTCACTTGTTGATTATGACAAGAGTCGATACTACTCAACCCCATGTTAAACCAAATGCATATCAATCATATAATATAATCATATAAAATGAGGAAATGTTTAGCTTATATGGTATATATTATTCTATTTCAATGACAAGAAAATTTTTTGGTTTTTGTGAAAAATATTTGTAATTCTTAAATTATTTAAACTGAAATTATAGATATTCTATATTATAGAATATCTATAACAGTCACAATTCTTCAGTCTATCTGATAGATACGAAAACCCCTCCCTATTTTTTTCGATTTTTCTTTTCGTAATCAGAAAGATTCAAATCTTCACTTACATCATTTTTTTATACATCTCATCTTTATACATCTCATGAAAAAAAATAGATTTCTTTATTCGTTTCTTTGATCTATTTCAAATAGAAATTTGAAATTAAATCAGTGATGAGTCAATTCAAAAAGAAAGACTGATCTTCATAGGAAGATCCAAGGTGATGCTTATTGTTCCATTTTCTATTCAAATTAAATCAAATTGAAAAATCATGTCTAACATAGGAAATTTTAAAAATAGGAATTCGTTTAATCTATCCTATTCAGTCACTTGAAGATGGAGATTCAAAAAGCTATTCGTTTCTCTATTTCTATTTATTTCTCGTATCTATATATTATTTATGTATGTTAAAAGTATGTTAAAAATGCTGTCTTGCTAAGACTTTTTCAGAAAAATCGTTCTACATATCATATATTCATATATAGAAGAAAAGTATAGATTACGATGTCTATGGACAGCTGAAACAATGACTATTCATGATTCCATAATTGAATCAATCCATACCGGTTCCAAATTAGAGGAATGTTATGGTAAAACTTCGTTTGAAACGATGTGGTAGAAAGCAACGTGCGACTTGAAGGACACGATCCGTTGTGGATTTTTACATCCACCATTTTCGATTTGTCTAGGAATGAGGGTGCTCCTGGCTCGACATTGTTTGTTCTGTTACACTTGAACCCTTCGTTTTTTGTTGGGTTGTAAATAGTCCATGATGGAGCTTGAATAGAAAGTATTAATTCATTTCTCGGGGGCAAGGATCTAGGGTTAATGCCAATCAATTGGAGGAACAACTTCGTAAATATATGGAACATATATAGGAATCAAAAGGATCCGATTCGAGCAAGTTTACAATTCAAAAGCAAAACTTGTTGAAATTGATCAAAATTTTTCGACTCAAAGCGTATCACGCGGGAATCGACTGTCCATAGGATTCTTTGATCGAAAGAAATCAAAAAGGGGTATGTTGCTGCCATTTTATTTTGAAAGGATTAAGAAGCGCCGAAGTAATGTCTAAACCCAATGATTAAAAATAAGGAAAGGAAAAAGGATCTAACAACAAGGAAACACCCTTTTAATTGTCTAATTGTGTCGATCGTCTCAATAACTGGATCGGACTAAAGAATCCAAATAGAATTGGAAATAGTTTAAACGAGACAAACAAAAGGGAGTAAAGACTACTCAAAAAATGAAATTGACTCAAGATTTTTCCTTTGAACTATTTGAGAGTTATCCAACTTGAGTTATGAGTACGAATGGTTTATTTTTTCATTTTCAGGAAGAAAAAAAAAGACTGAAATCATAGTCTAATTGATTTTTTAGGCCCATTTGTCATTTTATTTATTAGAATTGTATATATTGTATATATATAGACAAAACTTCGAATCAAATCATTTTTTCGTGAGCCGTATGAGGATAAAACTTCCTATACGGTTCTAGGGGGGGTATTGTTCATCTACATCTATCCCAATGAGCCGTCTATCGAATCGTTGCAATTGATGTTCGATCCCGAAGAGAAGGAAAAGATCTTAGAAAAGTGGGCTTTTATGATCCACTGAAGAATGAAACTTATTTAAATGTTCCTCTTATTCTATATTTCCTTGAAAAAGGTGCTCAACCCACAGGAACTGTTCAGAATCTTTTAAAGAAAGCGGAAGTTTTTAAGGAGCTTCCGTCTAATCAAATGAAATTCAATTAAAGAAATACCGGGGTAGCGACTTGTATATAACTTTGTCTAATTTGTCTCTACTTGTGGACCCCGCCTTTTTTTTTTCTGCTGTATTCGTCTTTATTTTTCATAGTTTCCGTCGAATTCGATGATCTAGGTGGTCTATCTAGAATGACAAAACCCTAATTTTTTTATCTTATAAACTTATAAATATCAAATTAGGGCATTTCCCTTTAATTGTGTGGTTTTCATTGGAACTCGACTAACCAACAATGAATCAACTTTGCTTATTCCACTTAGATTGATGAAATACATTAGGGACTAAAAAATCTTATATTTTTTTGAATTCTTATTTTTTTTAGTCTTCCATTTACACTTTTTTACTTTTTCTATCTATGTAGATTAGATATGTAGTGACAATCCAGACAATTTTGAATATTATTGCATTGTTAAATTGAAATTCATTGAATTTCAATTTAACAATGCAATTTCGTTTTTCGACTGTCTTCTTTTCTCAACATTTATATTGACAATATTGTATTGAACAAATATAATTCATCGTGATAAGTGAACCGGGTCTATTTATTTCTGTCCCGTAGTTTTTTGACTTTATCTTATTCAAATGATGCTTTCTTTGATACAAGAGGTTTTTGTGATTGAAAAAAAAGCTAGATAGCATAAGGGATGCTCTATAAATTTTGACAATTTTCTAACTTTTTATTTTATCTGATAATTTCTTGCATTTTCATCTAATCAAAACAGAAAAATTAATCCATTCAAAAATCTGTTTTTTTTAGATTTTTTAACTCAATGTCAATGGTTTGATTAGATTGTCAAATCTCTTTTCTCTTTGTTTAAATTCAATTTAATTGAATTTGGTTCGGGTTGTATAGATACAACCTTTGTTGAAGTTTTGTTTAATCTATAGTTTCTTCGGGTTGCTAACTCAACGGTAGAGTACTCGGCTTTTAAGTGCGGCTAGAATCTTTTACACATTTGGATGAAGTGACGAATTCGTCCATACCGTTGGTAAACTTTGGAAGACCACGACTGATCCTGAAAGGGAATAAATGGAGAACATAGCATGTCGTATCAATGGAGAGTTCTGAGGATATTTCATTCTTATCGGATTGGTGCAAAACCTTGTTCGAATTCTTGAAACGTAACAAAATAAAGTTGGGTCAAATGAATAAATGGATAGGAGCCCTGCGGCTTCAATTAATTATCAGAAAGAAAAAGCAACCAGCTTCTGTTCTTAATTTGAATAATTTAATTTCCCGATCTAATTAGACGTTAAAAATAAATTAGTGCCTGATACGGGAAGCACTTTTCCCTCCATGAGTGTATTCTATTTTTATTTTAATGAATCCTAACTATCGGCATTCTCTATTATGGACTGAAGATGTGTGTGTAAAAGAAGCAGTATATTGATAAAGAAAAAGAAAGTTTTTTCCGAAATCAAAAGAGCGATTAGGTTTAAAAAATAAAAGATTTCTAACCATCTTGTTATCCTATAACATAGACGAATTAAATAAAATGGATGGAAAAAAGATAGGGTAGAGAATCCGTTGATAAGTTTACCTGTCTCCGAGGTATCTATTCTTACTAGAATACCTTGTTTTGACTGTATCGCACTATGTATCATTTGATAACCCTTCAAATCTTCTACCTTTGATTCAAATCGAATTTCAAGTGGAGCAAATCCAAAGATATTTACAGCTAGAGAGATCTCAACAACACGACTTCCTATATCCACTTATCTTTCAGGAGTATATTTATGCATTTGCTCATAATCGTGCTTTAAGTAGATCAATTTTGTTGGAAAATCCGGGTTATGACAATAAATCAAGTTTACTGATTGTGAAACGGTTAATTACTCGAATGTATCAACAGAATCATTTTCTTATTTCTTCTAATGATTCTAACCAAAATAAATTTGGGGCGTGCAACAAGAATTTGTATTCTCAAATCATATCAGAGGGGTTTGCTTTTATTTTTGAAATTCCATTTTCTTTCCAATTTATATCTTGTCTAGAAGGTAAAACGAACAAGATAGGAAAATCTCAGAATTTACGATCAATTCATTCAATATTTCCCTTTTTCGAGGACAATTTTTCACATTTAAATTTTGTGTTAGATATAATAATACCTCACCCCATCCATGTGGAAATCTTGGTTCAAACCCTTCGCTATTGGGTAAAAGATGCTTCTTCTTTGCATTTATTACGAGTCTTTCTCAACGAATATTGTAATTGGAATAGTCTTATTATTCCAAAGAAAGGCAGCTCCTCTTTTTCAAAAAGAAATCAAAAATTATTCTTATTCTTATATAATTCTCATGTATGTGAATACGAATCCATTTTCGTCTTTCTACGTAACCAATCTTTTCATTTACGATCAACATCTTCTGGAGTTCTTATTGAACGAATCTATTTCTATGTAAAACTAGAACGTCTTGTGAACGTCTTTGTTAAGATTAAGGATTTTCGGGCGAACCTATGGTTGGTCAAGGAACCTTTCATGCATTATATTAGGTATCAAAGAAGATCCATTCTGGCTTCAAAAGGGACATCTCTTTTCATGAATAAATGGAAATTTTACCTTGTCACTTTTTGGCAATGTCATTTTTCGCTATGGTTTTATCCAAGAACGATTTATATAAACCAATTATCCAACCATTCCTTTGAATTTT